GTTAATGTAGCTTAATGTTTAAAGCAAGACACTGAAAATGTCTAGACGGGTACTAACCACCCCATAAACACACAGGTTTGGTCCTAGCCTTTCTATTAGCTCTCAGTAAAATTACACATGCAAGCATCCGCAACCCTGTGAAAATGCCCTCAAATAATTACAATATGAGGAGCAAGTATCAAGCACGCACACATGCAGCTCAAAACACTTTGCTCAGCCACGCCCCCACGGGAGACAGCAGTGATAGACCTTTAGCAATAAACGAAAGTTTAACTAAGTTATACTGATCACCAGAGTTGGTCAATTTCGTGCCAGCCACCGCGGCCATACGATTAACTCAAGTTAATAGAGCACGGCGTAAAGAGTGTTTAAGAATATACTTCAAATAAAGCTAACCTATAACTAAATTGTAAAAAATCCTGGTTACAGTAAAATATTCTACGAAAGTGGCTTTAATATACTGAATACACCATAGCTAAGGCACAAACTGGGATTAGATACCCCACTATGCTTAGCCCTAAACCTCAATAACCCAAATAACAAGATTATTCGCCAGAATACTACAAGCAACAGCTTGAAACTCAAAGGACCTGGCGGTGCTTTACATCCGTCTAGAGGAGCCTGTTCTATAATCGATACACCCCGATAAACCTCACCACTTCTCGCCCTCAGCCTGTATACCGCCATCTTCAGCAAACTCCTTAAAGATCGTAAAGTAAGCAGGAGTATCATCATAAAAACGTTAGGTCAAGGTGCAGCCAATGAAGTGGGAAGAAATGGGCTACATTTTCTAAATCAGAAAATCTATACGACAACCTTTATGAAATTTAAAGGCCCAAGGTGGATCTAGCAGTAAATCAAGAATAGAGAGCTTGATTGAAGCAAGGCCATTAAGCACGCACACACCGCCCGTCACCCTCCTCAAACATCACACAAAAGTATATTAATAACAAACTACTACACACTGGTATAGAGGAGATAAGTCGTAACATGGTAAGCGTACTGGAAAGTGCGCTTGGATGAATCAAAGTGTAGCTTAAACTAAAGCATTCGGCCTACACCCGAAAGATCTCATCAACAAATGATCGCTTTGAGCCAACTCTAGCCCAAACCCTCCCCCACTATATTACTTAAAACACAATAATTAAATCATTTACCCACTATAAAAGTATAGGCGATAGAAATTATAATCAGGCGCAATAGATACAGTACCGCAAGGGAAAGATAAAAACCAACAAAGCATAAAAAAGCAAAGACAAACCCTTTTACCTTCTGCATAATGAATTAACTAGAAACAACTTTGTACAGAGAACTTTAATGATGTACCCCGAAACCAAACGAGCTACCCAAAGATAGCTAAAAGAGCACACCCATCTATGTGGCAAAATAGTGGGAAAATCTATGGGTAGAGGCGACAAACCTACCGAGCTTGGTGATAGCTGGTTATCCAAGACAGAATCTTAGTTCAACCTTAAATTTACTTACAGAACCGCACAATCCACTCGTAAATTTAACCGTTAGTCTAAAGAGGGACAGCTCTTTAGACCCTAGAGAACAACCTTTTACAGAGAGTAAGACATACTACCACCACAGTTGGCCTAAAAGCAGCCATCAATTAAGAAAGCGTTCAAGCTCAATATAAGACTATCCCTAATTCCATACATCCTACCGAACTCCTAAAACATATTGGATCAATCTATTACTCAATAGAAGTAACAATGTTAGTATAAGTAACATGAAAACATTCTCCACGCATAAGCTTATTTCAGACCGAAACAACTACTGTCAATTAACAGCCTAATTACTACACACTATAACTTAATATAGCTTTTACCCAAACTGTTAACCCAACACAGGCATGCATCCAGGAAAGATTAAAAGAAGTAAAAGGAACTCGGCAAACTCTACCCCCGCCTGTTTACCAAAAACATCACCTCTAGCATTATCAGTATTAGAGGCACTGCCTGCCCAGTGACATGTGTTTAACGGCCGCGGTACCCTGACCGTGCAAAGGTAGCATAATCACTTGTTCTCTAAATAGGGACTTGTATGAATGGCCACACGAGGGTTTAACTGTCTCTTACTTCTAATCAGTGAAATTGACCTATCCGTGAAGAGGCGGATATAATTAAATAAGACGAGAAGACCCTATGGAGCTTTAATTTAATAATACAAACTAACAATTTAAAAAATCAACAGACATTAACCTACTGTACATGTATTATAAACTTTGGTTGGGGTGACCTCGGAGTATAATAGAACCTCCGAAAGACACACACCAAGACTTCACCAGTCTAAGTAAACCTATTCCCATTGACCCAATAACTTGATCAACGGACTAAGTTACCCTAGGGATAACAGCGCAATCCTATTTTAGAGTCCATATCGACAATAGGGTTTACGACCTCGATGTTGGATCAAGACATCCCAATGGTGCAGCAGCTATTAAAGGTTCGTTTGTTCAACGATTAAAGTCTTACGTGATCTGAGTTCAGACCGGAGAAATCCAGGTCGGTTTCTATCTATTAAATATTCCTCCTAGTACGAAAGGACAAGAGAAATAGAGCCTACTTCACAAAGCGCCCTCACAGATCAAATGATCATTATCTCAATTTAATAAATTACTATTCCAGCCCAAGAATAGAGCTAGTTAAGATGGCAGAGCCCGGCAATTGCATAAAACTTAAAACTTTACAACCAGAGGTTCAACTCCTCTTCTTAACAACATGTTCATAGTAAATTTACTCCTACTTATTATCCCCGCCCTAATTGCTATAGCATTCTTAACACTTATAGAACGAAAAATATTAGGGTATATACAATTTCGCAAAGGCCCTAACATCGTAGGCCCCTATGGGGTACTTCAACCAATTGCTGATGCAATAAAACTCTTCACAAAAGAACCTTTACTACCCACCACATCTGCTTCAACCCTATATATAACTGCCCCAGCCTTAGCCTTATCAATCGCTCTCCTTATATGAAGCCCCCTTCCAATACCACACCCCCTAATTAACTTCAACCTAGGCCTCTTATTTATACTAGCAACATCAAGTCTAGCCGTATATTCAATTTTATGATCCGGATGAGCATCTAACTCAAACTACGCACTAATCGGCGCATTACGAGCAGTAGCCCAAACAATCTCATACGAAGTCACCCTAGCCATCATCCTACTATCAACCCTACTAATAAGTGGCTCATTTAACTTACAATCACTTATCACAACACAAGAACACTCCTGACTCTTACTACCATCATGACCCATAGCAATAATATGATTCATTTCTACACTAGCAGAAACCAATCGGGCCCCCTTCGATTTAACAGAAGGCGAATCAGAACTAGTTTCAGGATTCAACATTGAATATGCCGCAGGCTCATTCGCCCTATTCTTTATAGCAGAATATATAAATATTATCATAATAAATGCCCTAACAACTACCATTTTCCTAGCCATACCTTACAATATAGCCTCATCAGAACTCTATACAATAAATTTTATAACCAAAACCCTCCTATTAACCACCCTATTTTTATGAATTCGAACAGCGTACCCTCGATTTCGCTATGACCAATTAATACATCTCCTATGAAAAAAATTTTTACCACTTACACTAGCACTATGTATGTGATATATTTCCATACCAACCCTGACATCTGGAATTCCACCCCAAACATAAGAAATATGTCTGACAAAAGAGTTACTTTGATAGAGTAAATTATAGAGGTTTAAATCCCCTTATTTCTAGAATCATAGGAGTCGAACCCATGCCTGAGAACTCAAAACTCTCCGTGCTACCTATTACACTATATCCTAAATAGTAAGGTCAGCTAAATAAGCTATCGGGCCCATACCCCGAAAATGTTGGTTAAATCCCTCCCGTACTAATATTAACCCCCTAGCTCATTTCATTATTTCCCTCACTATTATGATGGGAACTATAATCACAATTTTAAGCTCACACTGATTCCTCATTTGAATGGGCTTAGAATTAAATATACTAGCCATTGTACCAGTACTAATAAAAAATTCAAGCCCCCGCTCCACAGAAGCAGCCACTAAATATTTTCTAACACAAGCAACCGCATCCATAATTCTACTAATAGCCATCTACCTCAACAACCTATTTTCCGGACAATGAACAATTAATTCATCCCTAAACCAAACTCTAACCACAATAATACTAATTGCCCTAACAATAAAATTAGGAATAGCCCCCTTCCACTTTTGACTCCCAGAAGTAACCCAAGGCACTCCTCTAATCCCTACCATACTCATTCTAACATGACAAAAACTAGCCCCCTTGTCAATCATACTACAAATTTTCTCATCCATCAACGTTAATATCCTCTTAACAATATCAATCCTATCTATTATAATCGGAAGCTGAGGAGGACTAAACCAAACACAACTACGCAAAATCCTAGCTTATTCCTCAATCACCTATATAGGATGAATGACGGCAGTACTATACCATGACCCAAATATCACCACTTTAACCCTACTCATCTATATTTTCCTAACAATCTCTACACTCATAACCTTTTATCTAAACTCAAACATAACCACCCTATCACTATCACACACCTGAAACAAAATTACATGAATAATGCCCGCAATTCCATTAATAATGATATCGCTAGGAGGTTTACCCCCACTAACAGGCTTTTCCCCTAAATTTGCCATTATACAAGAACTCACAAAAAATAATAACATTATTATTCCCCTTACTATAGCTATACTAACACTAATAAACCTATACTTCTACATACGCCTAACTTATGCCATCTCAATGACAATATTTCCTACATCCAACAGCACAAAAATTAATTGACAACTAAAGTATATAAAACCCACACCACTTCTCTCCCCACTTATAACATCATCCACACTTCTACTTCCCGTAACCCCACTAATACTAATAGTCTAGAAATTTAGGTTAACAAGACCAAGAGCCTTCAAAGCTCTTAGTAAGTAAATTATACTTAATTTCTGCACCATCATAAGGACTGCAAAACTCTACTTTGCATCAACTGAACGCAAATCAATTACTTTAATTAAGCTAAGCCCTTTCTAGATTGATGGGACTTTAACCCACAAAAATTTAGTTAACAGCTAAACAACCCAATCAACTGGCTTCAATCTACTTCTCCCGCCGTAGGGCAAAAAAGGCGGGAGAAGCCCCGGCAGGGTTGAAGCTGCTTCTTTGAATTTGCAATTCAATATGATATATCACCTCGGAGCTGGTAAAAAGAGGGCCTTTCCTCTGTCTTTAGATCTACAGTCTAATGCTTACTCAGCCATTTTACCCTCTACCTATGTTCATAACTCGCTGATTATTCTCAACCAACCATAAAGACATCGGAACACTATACCTACTATTTGGCGCATGAGCAGGGGCAGTAGGAACAGCCCTAAGCCTCCTAATTCGAGCGGAACTCGGTCAACCAGGGAGTCTAATAGAAGACGATCATGTTTATAATGTAATCGTTACCTCCCATGCATTTATCATAATTTTCTTTATAGTCATGCCAATTATAATTGGAGGCTTTGGAAACTGACTTGTTCCCTTAATAATTGGTGCCCCCGACATAGCATTTCCCCGAATGAATAATATAAGCTTCTGACTTCTACCCCCATCCCTCTTACTTCTACTCGCATCATCAACCCTAGAGGCCGGCGCCGGTACTGGCTGAACAGTTTACCCACCCTTAGCAGGAAATATATCACACCCAGGAGCCTCTGTAGATCTGACTATTTTTTCACTCCACCTAGCAGGTGTTTCTTCCATTTTAGGGGCCATCAACTTTATTACAACAATTATTAATATAAAACCCCCAGCCATAACCCAATACCAAACACCTCTCTTTGTCTGATCAGTCCTTATTACAGCAGTCCTCCTACTTCTATCCCTTCCAGTTCTAGCTGCTGGAATTACAATATTATTAACTGACCGCAATCTTAATACTACCTTTTTTGACCCCGCTGGTGGAGGGGACCCAATCTTATATCAACATTTATTCTGATTCTTTGGGCACCCTGAAGTATATATTCTCATTCTCCCTGGATTTGGAATAATCTCACATATTGTAACATACTACTCTAACAAAAAAGAACCATTCGGTTATATAGGAATGGTATGAGCCATAATATCTATTGGCTTCCTAGGATTTATCGTATGAGCTCACCATATATTTACTGTGGGAATAGATGTAGACACACGTGCATACTTCACATCAGCTACTATAATCATTGCTATCCCCACTGGAGTGAAGGTATTTAGCTGACTAGCCACACTACATGGTGGTAACATCAAATGATCTCCCGCAATGCTATGAGCTCTGGGTTTTATTTTCCTCTTTACTGTAGGCGGACTTACAGGAATTGTACTAGCCAACTCATCACTAGACATTGTCCTGCACGATACATACTACGTAGTAGCCCACTTTCACTATGTCTTATCTATGGGGGCCGTATTCGCTATCATAGGGGGCTTTATTCACTGATTTCCACTATTCTCAGGCTATACACTCGACCACACCTACGCTAAAATTCATTTCACCGTCATATTCGTAGGCGTAAATATAACCTTCTTCCCACAACACTTTCTTGGTCTATCTGGGATACCCCGACGATACTCAGATTACCCCGATGCATATACCACATGAAATATCATCTCATCCGTAGGCTCATTCATCTCACTAACAGCAGTCATCCTAATAATTTTTATAATCTGAGAAGCCTTCTCCTCAAAACGAAAAGTCTTAGCCATCGAACAACTATTCACTAACCTAGAATGACTCTATGGATGTCCTCCTCCCTATCACACATTTGAAGAGGCTACATATGTAAAATCTTTAAACGAAAAAGGAAGGATTTGAACCCCCAAAAATTGGTTTCAAGCCAACCCCATAGACCCTATGACTTTTTCAATGAGATATTAGTAAAATAATTACATAACTTTGTCAAAGTTAAATTATAGACTAAACCCTATATATCTTAATGGCCCACCCAGCTCAACTAGGATTACAAAATGCTACATCACCCATCATAGAAGAACTTATCGCTTTCCACGACCATACTCTTATAATTATTTTCCTAATTAGCTCGCTAGTATTATATATTATCTCCATAATACTTACTACAAAACTAACTCATACCAGTACCATAAATGCCCAAGAAATCGAAATAATCTGAACTATTCTACCTGCAATTATCCTTATCATAATCGCCCTCCCATCCCTACGTATTTTATATATAACAGACGAATTTAACAAGCCCTACCTAACCCTCAAAGCAATCGGCCACCAATGATACTGAAGCTACGAGTACTCAGACTATGTGGATTTAGCCTTTGACTCTTATATTATACCTACATACTTTCTTGAACCTGGTGAATTCCGACTTCTTGAGGTAGATAACCGAACAACCCTACCAATAGAAGCAGACATCCGCATATTAATCTCATCACAAGACGTCTTACACTCATGAGCTGTCCCATCTCTAGGTGTTAAAGCAGACGCAATTCCAGGACGCCTAAACCAAGCCATACTAACCTCTATACGACCAGGCCTGTTTTACGGACAGTGTTCAGAAATCTGCGGGTCAAATCACAGCTTTATACCTATTGTCCTAGAATTCATCTACTTCCAAGATTTCGAAGTATGAGCCTCATACTTATATATTGTATCACTGTAAAGCTACCCAGCATTAACCTTTTAAGTTAAAGACTGAGAGAGCCCCTCTCTCTACAGTGAATGCCCCAACTAGATTTATCACCATGACCAGTGGTAATTCTATCAATAATCATAACCCTGTTCTATATTATCCAATTAAAAATACTGAATTTTACTTTCTATACTACCCCACTATCAAAATTAACAAAAATACAAAAACATAAAACAACTTGAGAATTAAAATGAACCAAAATCTATTTGCCTCCTTCAATGTGCCAATAATCTTAGGAATCCCCCTGATCACATTAATTATTATATTTCCCACTATATTAATTACACCCCCTAATAAACTAGTCAGCAATCGACTCTCCTCCCTTCAACAACTATTAATTCAACTCCTACTAAAACAAATAATAATAGTACATAGCATTAAAGGACGGACCTGATCCCTCCTACTTCTAGCCCTAATTACCTTCATTACCCTAACCAATCTTCTCGGACTTACACCCTATGCATTTACACCAACTACCCAACTATCAATAAATATAGGCATAGCAATTCCCCTATGAATAGCCACCGTACTAATAGGACTTCGATCTAAAACAAAAGAATCTCTAGCTCATTTCCTACCTCAAGGAACACCCGCTCCACTTATCCCTATACTAATTATCATTGAAACAATCAGCCTTTTCATCCAACCGATCGCACTAGCCGTACGGTTAACAGCTAATATCACAGCAGGCCATCTATTAATACACCTACTAGGAGACACCGCATTAACCCTCTCGTCTATCTATTTATCTTCCTCCGTAATCACAGTTATTGTTATCATTTTACTAGTCACTCTAGAATTAGGTGTAGCCCTAATTCAAGCCTACGTCTTTACACTTCTAGTAAGCCTATATCTACACAATAATTCATAATGACACACCAAACACACGCCTATCACATAGTCAATCCAAGCCCCTGACCATTAACAGGAGCCCTATCAGCCTTCCTACTAACCTCTGGCCTAATTATATGATTCCACTTTTACTATTCCCTTCTCCTAATCACAGGACTATTAGCCAGCACAATAACTATATTTCAATGATGACGTGATGTAGTACGAGAGAGTACATACCAAGGTCACCACACCACACCCGTCCAAAAGGGTCTCCGATATGGAATAGTCTTATTTATTATTTCAGAAATTTTCTTTTTTGCTGGCTTCTTCTGAGCATTTTATCACTCTAGCCTTGCCCCAACCCCACAAACAGGAGGGCACTGACCCCCAACAGGCATCTTACCCCTCAACCCTATAGAAGTTCCACTCCTAAATACAGCTATCCTACTAGCATCAGGGGTTACAATCACCTGAGCACACCACAGCCTAATAGAATCCAACCGAGAAGAGTCGATTCAAGCATTAGCCATAACCATCGCACTAGGTATTTATTTTACATGCCTGCAAATATCAGAATACTCCGAAGCTTCCTTCACTATCTCCGACGGAATTTACGGCTCAACATTCTTCATAGCCACAGGCTTCCACGGCCTTCACGTAATAATTGGAACTACATTCTTAATTACCTGCTTCATTCGCCAACAACTGTATCACTTCACAACCAACCACCACTTCGGCTTCGAAGCCGCTGCATGATACTGACACTTCGTAGATGTAGTATGACTATTCCTCTATATCTCCATTTATTGATGAGGATCTTACTCCCTTAGTATAAACAGTACTATTGACTTCCAATCAATAAGCCTCGATAAGCTCGAGAGAGAGTAATAAACTTACTATTAACTCTAATAACGAATATTCTTTTAGCCTTACTACTAATTACCATTGCATTCTGACTCCCACAATTAAATATATACACAGAAAAATTTAACCCTTATGAATGTGGATTTGACCCCACAACTTCAGCACGCCTACCCTTCTCCATAAAATTCTTCTTAATCGCCATCACATTCCTATTATTTGACCTAGAAATTGCTCTACTATTACCTCTACCATGAGCAACCCAAACAAGCAACCTAATATTAACAATTAACATAATCCTTGCCCTTATTGTTATTATAGCAGCAGGATTAGCCTATGAATGAATTCAAAAAGGCCTAGACTGAATTGAATTGGTATATAGTTTAATTAAAATAAATGATTTCGACTCATTAGATTATGATAAATCATATTTACCAAGTGCCTTTCGTATATATTAATATTACACTAGCATATACCATATCTCTACTGGGACTGTTAATCTACCGATCCCACCTAATATCATCCCTACTATGTTTGGAAGGCATAATATTATCGCTATTCATCATAATCACACTCACAACCTTAAATATACACTTTATATTAATATATATGCTACCTGTCATCCTTCTAGTGTTTGCCGCATGCGAAGCTGCAGTGGGCCTAGCCCTATTAATTTTAATTTCTAACCTATACGGCTTAGATTATGTACAAAACTTAAATCTACTCCAATGCTAAAAATTATTATGCCTACAATTATGCTACTTCCAATAATTTGACTTTCAAAAAATCACATAATATGAATCAACATAATAACCTGCAGTCTACTAATCAGTGCCCTCACCCCCCTACTCCTATATTTACCAAACAACCCATGCAACCTATCATTAACTTTCTCCTCAGATCCACTAACATCACCCCTATTAACTCTAACGGCCTGATTACTGCCCCTAATAATCCTAGCAACCCAACAACATCTATATAACAACCCCTCTATACGAAAAAAACTATACATCTCAATGCTAATCTTTCTACAAATCTCCCTAATCATAACATTTACCGCCACAGAGCTAATCTTATTCTATATTCTATTTGAAACCACTCTAATTCCCACTCTAATTATTATCACTCGCTGAGGATACCAGCCAGAACGTATCAATGCCGGCTCATATTTCTTATTCTATACACTAACAGGATCCCTCCCATTACTTATTACACTCCTGTATCACCTAAGTAACTTAGGATCACTAAACATGCTAATAATAATTAGCACCAAAGAAATAACATTTTCCTGAACTAACAACATTATATGATTAGGATGTATGATAGCCTTTATGGTCAAAATACCCTTATACGGTCTTCATCTATGGTTACCCAAAGCCCACGTTGAAGCCCCAATTGCTGGCTCAATAGTACTAGCAGCAATCTTACTAAAACTTGGTAGCTATGGCATAATACGAATTACTCCCATCCTTGACCCCCTGACAGAAAAAATAAGCTATCCCTTCCTAGTCCTCTCCTTATGAGGCATAGCCATAACCAGCTCTATCTGTCTACGACAAACCGACCTAAAATCACTCATTGCATACTCCTCTGTAAGCCATATAGCCCTTGTCATCTTAGCCATCCTAATTCAAACGCCCTGAAGCTTCACCGGCGCAATAATTCTTATAATTTCCCACGGACTTACCTCATCCCTACTATTCTGCTTGGCAAACTCAAACTACGAGCGGATCCACAGCCGAACTATAATATTTACCCGAGGTCTCCAAACACTATTTCCCCTCTTAGCCCTATGGTGACTTCTGGCAAACCTCGCTAACCTTGCCCTCCCACCCACCATTAACCTAATAGGGGAATTATTCACAATCTTGGCCGCCTTCTCTTGATCTAATTTCACTATTATATTTACAGGATTTAACATACTAATTACAGCCTTATACTCATTATATATATATACCTCAACACAACGAGGACCACTAACATATAGTACTAGCAATGTAAAACCACTATTCACACGAGAAAATATACTAATGCTAATACACATAGCACCAATCCTCCTCCTCACTCTTAACCCCAAGCTAATTATGGGATTAACACCCTGTAGCTATAGTTTAACCAAAACATTAGATTGTGAGTCTAACAATAGAAGCCCGCAACTTCTTATCTACCGAGAAAGTATGCAAGAACTGCTAATTCATGCCTCCAAGCTTAACAACTTGGCTTTTTCAACTTTTAAAGGATAGTAGTTATCCATTGGTCTTAGGAACCAAAAACATTGGTGCAACTCCAAATAAAAGTAAAATGCACTCTACCATAACGCTAATAATGCTAATTCCCCTATTAACACCCATTACAATCACCCTGATTAAATCCAACAAAAACCCCTTATACCCCCATTATGTAAAACTAGCTATCATTTATGCTCTTACCATTAGCATTGCAACTATAACAATATTTATTTTCACAGGCCAAGAGTCAATAACTTCAAACTGACACTGAACAACCATTCAAACCATTAAACTATCACTAAACTTTAAACTAGACTTCTTCTCCACAATATTTACCCCCGTAGCACTATTCGTTACCTGATCAATTGTAGAATTCTCTACATGATACATGAACTCAGACCCAAAAATTAATCAATTCCTCAAATACTTACTCATCTTCCTTATCACAATACTAATCTTAATTACCGCTAACAACCTATTTCAACTCTTCATCGGATGAGAAGGAATAGGTATTATATCCTTCCTACTAATTAGCTGATGACATGGCCGAACAGACGCCAACACAGCAGCCCTACAGGCAATTCTGTATAACCGCATTGGAGACATTGGCTTCATCCTAGCAATAGCATGATTCTTCCTATATTCTAACTCATGGGACTTTCAACAAATATTTATCCTCAATCCTAACCCAGACTCTTTCCCACTAATTAGCCTCCTTCTAGCAGCAACAGGAAAATCAGCCCAATTCGGCCTCCACCCATGACTACCCTCCGCTATAGAAGGGCCCACACCAGTTTCAGCACTACTTCACTCCAGTACTATAGTTGTCGCCGGAATCTTCTTAATAATCCGTTTTCACCCCCTAATCGAAGATAACACACTCATTCAAACACTCGCATTATCACTAGGGGCTGTAACCTCCCTATTTACAGCAATATGCGCTTTAACACAAAATGACATCAAAAAAATTGTAGCCTTTTCAACCTCAAGCCAACTTGGTCTCATAATAGTAACAGTAGGCATTAACCAACCACACCTAGCCTTTCTACACATCTGCACTCACGCCTTCTTCAAAGCTATATTATTTCTATCAGCAGGATCTATTATTCACAGTCTCAATAACGAACAAGACATCCGAAAAATAGGGGGTCTATTTAAAATTATACCATTTACTGCCTCCTCCCTCATAATCGGCAGCTTTGCACTTATAGGAATGCCCTTCCTTACAGGTTTCTACTCAAAAGATTTAATCATCGAAACCGCCAACACGTCGTATACCAACGCCTGAGCCCTTACAATCACCCTATTAGCAACTTCTCTCACAGCCACATATAGCGCCCGCATCATCTTCTTCGCTCTAATAGGACGCCCTCGATTTATATCCTCCGCTACAATTAATGAAAATAACCCCTCACTGATAAACTCTATTAACCGCTTAGCAGTGGGCAGCATTCTAGCTGGATTTCTTATTTCTACTTGCACTCCCCCTACTTCATACCCCCAAATCACCATGCCATACTACCTCAAACTGGCAGCTCTGGGAGTAACTATCCTAGGACTCCTCATAGCAATAGAACTCAATTACATAACTAATAACATAAAATTAAGCACCCCAGTAAAACCTTTCTACTTCTCAAACATACTAGGCTTCTACTCAATTACTACTCACCGCTCAAATCCCCATTCAAGCTTAACAGCAAGCCAAAACCTTACCTCAACCCTATTAGACTTCTTCTGACTAGAAAAATCTATACCAAAAATAACAATACAAACCCAAACATCAATTTCCATAACCACATCAACCCAAAAAGGCTTAATTAAACTCTACTTCCTATCATTCTTTATTCCACCCACTATACTACTACTTCTAACTATTTAACCCCCACCCCGAGTAAGCTCAATCACAATATGCATGCCCATAAACAACGCTCAACAAGTAACTAAAGCAACTCAAACACCATAACTATATAACGCAGAAGCACCAGTAGGATCTTCACGAATTAGACCCGGCCCCTCACTCTCATAAACTATTCAACTCGACACAGTCTTATAATTGACACCAATCTCCACCGTTTTATTAGGATCACCACCCAATAAAACAATCATAACCACCTCCATCATTAAACCCAACATAAAAATTCCCAAAATATCAATACTTGACACCCACGTCTCAGGGTGCTCATCAATTGCCATTGCCGCAGTATAACCAAAAACAACCATTATACCCCCCAAATAAATTAAAAAGACCATAAGTCCTACATAAGACCCCCCAAAATATAACGTAATCGCACAACCCACGGCACCACTAAAAATCAACACCAATCCACCATAAATAGGCGAAGGCTTAGAAGAAAATCCTACAAACCCTATTACTAATATAATACTTAATGAAAATAAAGCATATGTCATTATTCCCACATGGACTATAACCATGACTAATGATATGAAAAACCATTGTTGTATTTCAACTATAAGAATTCTAATGACCGCCCCTCGCAAAACACACCCACTAGCAAAAATCATCAATAACTCACTCATTGACTTACCTTCACCATCCAACATCTCTGCCTGATGAAATTTTGGCTCACTCCTTGGCATCTGCTTAATTATTCAAATCACCACAGGCCTATTCCTAGCCATACACTACACACCAGATACTTCAACCGCTTTCTCCTCAGTCGCCCATATTACCCGAGACGTCAACTACGGTTGAATAGTCCGCTACCTACACGCAAATGGTGCCTCCATATTCTTTATCTGCCTCTTTCTACACATCGGCCGAGGCTTGTATTACGGATCTTTCCTCTCTCTAAAGACCTGAAATGTCGGTGTTATCCTACTACTTACAACTATAGCCACAGCATTCATAGGTTATGTCCTCCCATGAGGCCAAATGTCATTCTGAGGGGCCACAGTAATTACAAACCTCCTATCAGCCATCCCCTACATTGGGTCCAATATCGTACAATGAGTTTGAGGTGGCTTTTCAGTAGACAAAGCTACCCTTACACGATTCTTTACCTTTCACTTTATTCTACCCTTTATTATTGCAGCCCTAGCAACTATCCATCTCTTGTTTCTGCATGACACAGGGTCAAGTAACCCGTCAGGAATGGCATCAGACCCCGACAAAATCACATTCCACCCCTACTACACAATCAAAGACATCCTAGGCTTAATTCTTCTTCTCCTATGCTTAATAAGCTTAACCTTATTCTCACCCGACCTTCTAACTGACCCAGACAATTATACGCTAGCCAACCCTCTCAACACCCCGCCCCATATCAAGCCAGAATGATACTTTCTATTTGCATACGCAATCTTACGATCTATCCCCAACAAACTAGGAGGTGTTCTAGCCCTAATTCTATCCATCCTAGTCTTAATAATCATTCCTACTCTACACCTATCCAAGCAACAAACCATAAAATTTCGACCCATTACCCAAATTCTATTCTGGGCCCTAGTAGCTGATTTACTCACACTAACATGAATTGGAGGCCAACCAGTCGAATACCCTTTCATAACTATCGGCCAAACTGCATCAATCATATACTTTCTTACTATTATTACACTCATCCCCCTATCCACTCTAATTGAAAACAAACTACTTAAATGATAAATGTCCTTGTAGTATAATTTAATACCTTGGTCTTGTAAACCAGACATGGAGAATTCTCACTCCCCGGGACGATTTCAGGGAAAGAACTTCTTATTCTACCATCAACACCCAAAGCTGAAATTCTAATCTTAAACTATCCCCTGAATATCAGTCAAACCGTTTATTATCGAAAAAATCACACCACAAAATACCCCACCCTATGTAATTAGTGCATTATTGCTCGTCCCCATGAATAATACATAGTACTACGAATGCTTAATTATACATAGCACATACAACCAAAACGTGCATTAAAACACCATCAACATGCTTACAGGCAAGGATTATGACCCCACAGCGGACCAGAACGCATAGAAACTCAGCGTGCATAACACCGTCCCAAACATGACTATCCACCCAACACGAGATCCCATGACAGTACATTAGTACATTAACCTATTTACAGTACATAGCACATCACATTCGATAAATCTTCTTCAACACGAATATCCTACAGGTATTAATCAACCTCTTGACTTACCATCCTCCGTGAAACCAACAACCCGCTCATAGTTACTAGTATCCTCGCTCCGGGCCCATATAGACAGGGCTTGATTATCCTGGAATTATACCTGGCATTTGGTTCCTACCTCAGGGCCATAACATCAAGATCGCCCATACGTTCCCCTTAAATAAGACATCACGATGGTGTGGTACTATCACCCTCTTAACCGCGTCACGGGAGCACTCCAATGGACCTCTATGGAGAGTTATGCGAGCTTCAACAATTCCGTAGGCTGGTGGATTCCAACGACAACCCTGCAGCGCATGCCTGTGCTTTGCCAGACTTTATGCTGTCATCGCGCCTCTGGTTGAATGTCTTAGTCCCCATCCCGCCCACTAAGGTGTTATTTAATTAATGGTTACAGGACATAATAAACAATTTTACCAGCATTTTTAAACCGACCAAATTTAAAAATAAATTTAAAAATAACTAACCACCCACCAAAAATCAACTCTACACCCAGACACCTGGACCGTATTTTCTGAGGTACATCCCATAAAGAGACATCCCCCTACTGGCATATCCACCAAAACAAACCCAGCTATCTAAAATAAACGCCCCACCTCTCCCCAAATAGATAATTACTACTTATGGTTACTCCTCACGCACCTCAAAACACACCCTTCAGAAAATATACTTATATCAATATAATGAACTAACCAAATCCCAACCTATATCAACTATTATTTACAAACAACTACTCAAATAAACACAAA